GCTACCCTCCCCCCCCCTTTTTGGGTATTTTTTTTAATTTAATTTAATTTCGTTTGATTAGACGAAAGTTATTTAAAAACTTCCGCTTTCTTTAAAAGATTATGAACAGTTCCTGTAGGTCGAGCACCCCTTTCAAGGAAGTATAGAATAGCAGGAACATTTAAATAAGTTTGATTCTTCATTGGATCATAAAACCCCACTTTTCTAAGATCTTTTCCTTCTCTTCGGGATCGAACATCAATTGCAACAATTCGATAGACGGCTCATTGGGATAGATGTAGATGAACAATACCCCCACTAGAACCGTATAGGAAGTTTTCTCCTCGTACGGCTCGAGAAAAAATGATTTGATTCGAAGTTTTGTCTATGTACGGCATTCTATTCTAATAAATTAAATGGCAAATGTGAGCCTAGAAAATCAATTAGACTTTAATTTCCGTCGTTTTTTGTCCTTCCTAAAAATAAAATCTAAAAGAAACCATTCGTACTCATAACTCAAGTTGAATAACTCTCAAATAGCTCAAAAGGAAACTCTTCTCTTTAGTAAATTTCATTTATTGAGTCGTCTTTACCCTCTTTTTTTGTCTCGTTTAAAATTATATTTGGATGATCCAGTTATTGAGACTATCGAGACAATTAAAACGGGTTTACTTGTTCTTGGATCCTTTAATCTTTATTTTAAATCATTGGGTTTAGACATTACTTCGGTGCTTCTTAATACTTTCAAAATGGCAGCAACATACCCTTTAAGATTTGATTTATTTCTATCAAAGAATCCGACGGACTGTTGATTCCCGCGTAATACACTTTGAATCAAAAAAGTTTGATCAATCCCAACAAGTTTCCAATTCAAAAACAAAACTTGTTGGAATTGGATTGGATCCTTTTTATTTCTATATTATATTATTATATTTCTATATAATTATATAATATATAAATATATATATAGATATATATATAGAAGATACGTTTTATATAGAAGATACGTTTACGAAGTTGTTCCAATTGATTGATTGGCATTAACCCTAGATCCTTGCCCCCCAGAAATTAATTAACCCTTTCGACTTTTCGACTCGAGCTCCATCGTAGACTATTTACAACCCAACAAAAAAACGAAGGATTCGAGTATAACAGAACAAACGATGTCGAGACAAGAGCACTTTCATTGCTCGATAAATCGAAAAGAAAATGGTGGATATAAAAATCCACAACGGATCGTGTCCTTCAAGTCGCACGTTGCTTTCTACCACATCGTTTCAAACGAAGTTTTACCATCACATTCCTCTAATTTGGAACCAGTATGGAATTGATTCAATTATGGAATCATGAATAGTCATTGGTTCAGTTGTACATAGACATCGTAATCGAGACTTTTTATTTTTTTTATTTCAAAAAATGAATATGATATGTGGAACGATTTTTATGAAAAAGTCTTAGCAAGACAAGATCTTTAACATCCATAAATATATTTTAACATAACCCATAAATCTATTTTAACATACATAAAAAGTATTTATTAAAAAAAATATCTCTAATTGAAAACGTTTCCGATTTAGACATCCTTTTCTTCTTTGAAAAAAATTCGCCAATAAGCAGCACGTTTAATCCGATAAGTCTTTCTTTGACTCATCACTGATTTAAAATAGATAAATAGATCAAAGAAAAGAAGAAATAATCCAATTTTTTTTCCCGAGTGGATCAAAAAATGATATAAGTAAAGATTTGAATCTTTATTCTTTTGATATGATTACGAAAAGAAAAATATAAAAATTATTCGCATTGAAATAGAACGATACAGACATACTATATAATAAGCTAAATATTTCCTCATTTTATATGTATTTTGTTTAACATAAACTATAGGGTTGAGTAATATTATATTTAAATATTCAATATATATATTGAAATAAGAAAATCTTGTCATAAAGTGAATAAAGGGGATAGGATAAATCCCCCCTGCCTCGATCGTTCCATAGATTTCCAATTTTTCATTAGAGACAACCACGAACTGCCTAAATAAAATGAAATTAAAAAATAAAGACACTGGCTCCATAACAAAAAAATATGTTATAAAAATATGTTATGGAACTTGATCGTTTGTTAATGAGATTTGAACAGATATTTAAATTAATACTGATTTACTGCTGACCATTCCATTATTCTTTCTATAATAAAAATAGGAATACTATAGCATAAAAATCCTCTGGGACGGAAGGATTCGAACCTCCGAATAGCGGGACCAAAACCCGTTGCCTTACCACTTGGCTACGCCCCATTTCAATTTATAATCTAAACTAAGAAACAATAAAATTTGTATTGGTTGTTTGTCAACTCCAGTCCAAATATCTTATAGAATAAATTTATAGAATGAATAAATAGGTAGTAGGATTTTTATACATATAGATATAGAATTCAACTAAATTTATTGATCATTACATAGAATTCAATTAAGATATTGTATGAAAGTATGATTTCTTCTATTCTCCTTTAAGTTGAGAAT